ATGCGTTGACTATTTTCAACAAACCACAAAGATATTGGTACTATATATTTCATTTTTGGCATTTGATCAGGTCTTCTTGGAACCTCTATAAGTCTCCTCGTTCGTATTGAACTAAGACAACCTGGAGCTCTTATAGGAAATGATCAAATCTACAATGTTCTAGTAACCGCCCACGCATTTCTAATAATTTTCTTCCTAGTAATGCCTGTTCTAATAAGAGGGTTTGGAAACTGATTAATCCCTACCCTTCTAAGAGCCCCAGACATAGCCTTCCCCCGCCTAAATAATATAAGATTCTGGCTGCTTCCCCCCTCCCTAATTCTTCTTACTATATCAGCCGTTGTAGAAGGTGGCGTAGGTACAGGATGAACTGTATACCCCCCTCTATCAAACAATATTTTCCACTCCGGTCCGTCCGTAGACCTAGCCATCTTCTCTCTTCATCTAGCCGGAGTATCATCCATTCTTGGTTCCCTTAATTTTATCACCACCGCCTTAAACATACGACCAGCAGGTATAACCCCTGAACGAACCCCTTTATTTGTTTGATCGGTAGCCATCACCGGTCTTCTCTTAGTTTTATCAATTCCAGTTCTAGCAGCAGGAATTACTATACTTTTAACAGACCGAAATCTAAACACTTCCTTCTTTGACCCTACAGGGGGAGGAGACCCAGTCCTATTCCAACACTTATTCTGATTTTTTGGACACCCAGAAGTATATATTTTAATTCTTCCAGCATTTGGAGTAATCTCCCATGTAGTTACCCATTATACAGGAAAATTAGAACCTTTTGGCTCCCTAGGTATAATCTTCGCTATACTAGGAATTGGATTTTTAGGCTTTATTGTATGAGCCCACCACATGTTCACTGTTGGATTAGATGTTGATACACGAGCTTACTTCACCGCAGCAACAATAATCATCGCTATTCCAACAGGAATTAAAATTTTTAGATGATTAGCGACACTTCATGGAGGACGAATCAAATTCGAAGTCCCAGTTCTTTGAGCCTTAGGATTTATTTTCCTCTTTACAATAGGAGGCCTAACTGGTATTATACTATCCAACTCTTCTCTTGATATTATACTCCACGATACATACTATGTAACCGCTCATTTCCATTATGTTCTGTCAATAGGCGCAGTATTTGCTATATTTGGTGCAGTCACCCATTGATTCCCCCTTATTACAGGAATAAGCCTTCACTCCCGCTGAGCAAAAGCCCAATTCTACCTAATATTTATTGGTGTAAATTTAACCTTCTTTCCTCAACACTTCTTAGGATTAAGAGGTATACCCCGACGATATTCTGATTACCCCGACGCCTACACAAAATGAAATCTAATCTCCTCCGTTGGTTCTATATTATCCTTTGTAGCCCTTCTCTTTTTTATTTTCCTCCTGTGAGAAGCCCTTCTTAGACAACGAAGAATTATTGCCTCATCCCACGTACCCACATCTCTTGAATGACAAGAATCTCTCCCTCTTGATTTTCATAACGCCCCAGAATCACCTACAGTAACAATCCCTAAAATTTAATAAATGAAAGCCATTAGGCACCTAACTGTTAATTAGGACTTTGCTATCTTCTTAGCTCATTTAAATGGCAGTATGAGGTCAACTCTCCTTACAAGAAGCCGTCGCCCCCTCAATATTTTATCTAATTAAACTTCATGATCACGCATGTTTAATTTTAATTTCTGTAGTCACATTTGTAGGATATATACTTACTACAATTGTTCTTAATTCCTTCTCATCACGAAAAACACTTGAAGCCGCACAACTAGAAACAGTTTGAACCATAATTCCAGCTCTTATTCTTCTCTTTTTAGCACTCCCTTCCCTTCGTCTTCTCTATTTTATAGACGAATCAGTAAACCCCCAAGTGACTCTGAAAACCGTGGGGCGTCAATGATACTGATCCTATGAATACCCAGACTTCAATAACTTCAGATTTGACTCATATATAGTACCCACCTCAGACCTAAAAAGAGGAGAATTCCGCCTCCTAGAAGTAGACCACCGAGCGATCCTCCCAATTGAAATAGAAATTCGTGTCCTAGTTACTGCCGCAGACGTAATCCACTCATGAGCTGTACCCTCTCTTGGAGTAAAGGCAGACGCTATTCCAGGTCGATCTAACCAATTAACTATTTATCTTTCCCGCCCAGGAGTTTACTATGGCCAATGTTCAGAAATCTGTGGCGCAAATCACAGTTTTATACCAATTGCAATTGAAGCAATTCATCCTGACTCCTTTCTAAAATGAATTAAAAAATTCTCAATAAGATCATCCGACCCTTCCCCTGATTGATTATCCTCCCTTAATCTAACCATAAAATCCCTAAAACAATTCCTATAAAAGAAAAACTAGTTAAAAAATAACATAAGATTGTCAATCCTAAATTATCATATTAAAATGATGTTTTTCAATGCCCCATATCTCTCCCATATTATGAACCCAGAGACTAATTATATTTTGAGCCCTGTTAGTTCTCTTCATCCTCCTCTTCTGATGACACCTCCCTCCTCAATTCCCTTATTTTAAACCAATCTCCAACTCCGCCTCCCCTCGCAACTGAAAATGAAGCTAATAAGATGGCCGAGAAAAGGCAGTAGATTGTAAACCTACCAACGGGAATTCCCTCTTATTACCTCCTCAGTATTTGAAGTACAATTGCCTTCCAAGCAATAAGATTAAATAAACTTAAAGGAAGTATAATGGTACAACAACCATTTCACCTCGTAGAACTAAGACCTTGACCTTTAACAGGCTCTATAAGAGGCCTTCTTCTTGTTAGAAGAATTGCCTTCTGATTTCACGGATATGGGCCCTTCGGCTTCCTATTTGCCCTTCCCTTAACTCTTCTCACCATATTTCAATGATGACGAGATGTTGCACGAGAAGGCACATTCCTTGGCCATCATACCAAAAAAGTAGTAAAAGGTCTCCAAATAGGAATAATCCTCTTTATTCTTTCTGAAGTAATATTCTTCTCAGGGTTCTTCTGAGCCTTTTTTCATAGAAGGCTCTCCCCCACTCCTGAAATTGGATGCTGCTGACCCCCCACAGGGATCTCTCCTATTTATGCCTTTGGTGTTCCTCTCCTAAATACCGCTGTTCTCCTTGCCTCTGGAGTAACTGTAACCTGAGCCCACCATAGAATCCTTGAAGGTAATCGCCAAGAAACTATGCAAGCCTTAATCTTGACAATTCTCTTAGGAGTTTATTTTACTTTCCTACAAGCAGGCGAATACTTTGAAGCATCCTTCACAATTGCAGATAGAGTATTTGGTACCACATTCTTTGTAGCTACAGGCTTTCACGGTCTTCATGTCCTAATTGGTTCAACCTTCCTTATTGTTTGTCTTCTTCGAGCATATCTTCATCACTTCTCGCCATCTCACCACTTTGGCTTTGAAGCCGCAGCGTGATACTGACACTTTGTAGATGTAGTATGAATCTGCCTATTTCTCTGTATTTACTGATGAGGATCATAATTAAAATCACATAACTGTGAATGACTCTTCTTCTCCTTTCATCTTTAATCTTTTCTTTTATTTTTATACTCCCCTTAAGAACCTCCCCTTTAATTTTAGGAGTTACCATCTGACTTATAGCCTTATTTACAGCTCTTCTCACCGCCTTTCTCCACTCAAGATGATTTGGATTTATTATTTTCCTAATTTATATTGGAGGAATATTAGTAATATTTGCCTATTTTTCAGCTATTGCCCCTAACCAGCAAATAAAAATTCATTTTTTCTACTTGGCACCCCTTTTCCTTAGCTTCTTTACTATACTAATATTTTCTCTAAAATCCTTTAACTCCCCCCTCCTTACTCTTATTCCTGCCTCCCTACTCTTCCTTCCTGAAACAAAACTCTTTATTATAATATGAGCAACCCCATTTCTCCTTTTAACCCTAATTCTCTTCTTTACCCTAATTGCTGTCACAAAAATCGTCTTTCAAGCTCGCTCACCTCTACGTCCTTTTAACTTTTATGTTTAAACCCCTACGAAAATCCCACCCACTTCTTAAAATTATAAATTCATCTTTAATTGACCTCCCTTCCCCAAGAAATATTTCAATATGATGAAATCTAGGCTCTATCCTTGGTCTATGTCTTATAATCCAAATCATTACAGGTTTATTTCTCACAATACACTACACCCCCCATGTCGACTCAGCGTTCTCATCTATTGTTCACATTATACGAGACGTAAACTACGGATGATTAATTCGTAACACTCACGCTAATACTGCCTCAGCCTTTTTCCTCTCTATTTACCTCCATATCGGCCGAGGCCTATATTATGGCTCATACAAACTTACATCCACATGAAATATCGGAGTTATTTTATTTATATTATCTATGGCTACTGCTTTCATGGGTTACGTTCTTCCCTGAGGCCAAATAAGATTCTGAGCTGCAACTGTTATTACTAATCTTCTATCCGCCATCCCTTACGCAGGCCCAGACATAGTAGAGTGATTATGAGGAGGGTTTGCAGTAAACAACGCCACTCTTACCCGATTCTTCGCTTTCCATTATCTACTCCCCTTCTCAATCTTGGCATTTACCATAATTCACCTATTATTCCTTCACCAAACTGGATCCAATAATCCCCTAGGAATTAATAGAAATCTAGACAAAGTCCCATTCCATCCCTACTTCACATCAAAAGACTTATTCGGATTTTTTCTCATTTCCCTCTTTATTGTTTTCTTAACACTTCTTAACCCCTCTCTCTTCACTGACCCCGAAAATTTTATCCCAGCCAACCCACTAGTAACCCCAATTCATATTAAACCAGAATGATACTTTCTCTGAGCTTACGCCATTCTTCGATCGATTCCAAATAAATTAGGGGGAGTAGTCGCCCTTCTTATAGCCGTCCTTATTTTATTTCTGCCCCCACTTTCCTACAAATCAACCCTCCAATCAATATCATTTTATCCCCTTAACCAAATTCTCTTCTGAAGCCTGATTGCAGATTTCTCCCTGTTAACATGAATTGGAGGATGCCCAGTTGAACCCCCTTATGATTGATTAGGCCAAGTGTTTACCCTTTTATTCTTCGCCATTTTTCTCCTCTTTCCTCTCTCTTCTAAACTATGAGATAAAATTATTCTAAAATAAAACTTTAAGTTAAAATAAACTAAGAGCCTTCAAAGCCCTAAATGAATTAATTTCAAGTTTTGAAATGTTATCAGACATTTTTTCATCCTTTGACCCTGCCATTGTATCATCCACCCTCATCTTTATCACCCCAATTTGAGCTTCCTGCCTCATCATTCTCCTACTTATATCCGCTTCCTTCTGACTCCAACCAAATCGAAACACCTGACTTATTTTCTCCTCACTAAATCTTATATGAGAACAAATAACACGAACCACCGGGATTCAAATCAAAGGCTTATCCTCTCTTATTGTTCCCCTTTTCCTTTTACTCATTTTAATTAATCTTCTTGGCCTAATCCCATATGTTCTCAGCCTATCAAGCCATCTTCTTTTTGCCTTAACTCTAGGCCTCCCCCTTTGATTTATATTAATTATCTCTTCCCTCTCCTACAATCCTAAAAAATTCGCTGCTTCTCTTCTCCCCACTGGAGCACCACTCTGACTAAGTCCTGCCCTCATTTTAATTGAAATGACCAGAACCCTAATTCGACCAATCACTCTAAGATTCCGTCTTGTAGCAAATATAACGGCAGGTCATATTGTTCTAGGTTTAATAGGTATTTATCTCTCTTTTTCTTTATTCTCTGGTTCTTTAACTTCTTCAACCTTAGTAATTCTAATCCAAACAGGCTATGTTCTCTTCGAAATAGGAATTTGTTTAATTCAGGCATTTATTTTCTGTCTTCTTTTATCCCTCTACTCAGATGACCACCCCACCTAGACATACGCTAACGCACAACGGTTTCGGCCCGTCTCCCAGAAGATAATCTTCTTATGTCTTGTTTTTTTAGTTTAGATAGAACACTTGATTTGCACTCAAAAAGAAAGAAACTTTCTTAAAAAACAAGGATTTATTTGGAAAACTATGATTTTGAAAATCATTAAAAGGTGTTCGAATCACCTAAAATCCTGTTAAAGTGGCAGATTAGTGCATTAGACTTAAACCCTAAATATGAGAACCCTCCTTTAACTATGTTTCTTCCCTTCATTCTCACCTCTATTACTATTTACTTATGTGCCCTTTTAGCCATAGCTTTCTTCACCCTCGCAGAACGAAAAGCCCTTGGTTATTTTCAAATCCGTAAAGGTCCTAATAAAGTAGGCCTTATGGGAATTCCTCAACCCTTGGCTGATGCCCTTAAACTCTTCGTTAAGGAGCAATCCAAACCATCAATAGCAAATATTATTCCATTCCTAATTGCTCCTATTATAACCCTAAGCCTAACCCTAATTCTATGATCTATCTTTCCCCACCTATACCCCTCTATATTTATACCCTTAGGTATTCTTTTTTTTCTCAGTGTTTCAAGATTAAATGTCTACACTACACTAGGAGCCGGCTGAACTTCAAATTCCAAATATGCCCTGCTAGGGGCAATCCGAAGAGTTGCTCAAACTATTTCCTATGAAGTAAGAATAATTTTTATTATTCTCCCCATTTTAATTATTTTTTCTTCTTTTGATATCTTCCATATTAATTCCCAACTAAACTCCTGACCCCTAATTATAATGTCACCCCTTTTCCTTATATGAATTTCAAGCACTCTTGCTGAAACTAACCGTACCCCTTTTGATCTCCCAGAAGGAGAATCCGAACTGGTCTCAGGATTTAATATTGAATATAGAAGAGGCTCCTTTGCCCTTATCTTCATAGCAGAATATGCAAACATTTTATTTATGGCCCTCCTCACTTCTGTTCTATTCTTAAGCACCTCCTCTAATCTTTTATTAGTTACTCAAACAACAATATTCGCTTTTCTCTTTATTTGAACCCGCGCTTCATTCCCACGTATTCGATACGATCAATTAATAGATCTCACATGAAAAATATTTCTCCCCTGCGCAATTCTCATCCTTCTCCTAGTTATTCCCCTAGTTATCTTCTATCAAGGTAGTTTATAATCAAACATTGGAATGTGGCCCCAAAAATACAAATTTTGTCCTTGATTCATGTCTTATCTTAACCCATGTAAAATTGCCAGAAAATACCTCTGAATTATATTTCTCCCCATATTTTTTAGATCTTTAATTCTTACACTTAGAAAAAAATATATTATCCTAGAATGATATTTCTTTTCCTTCAACTCTACAAATTTTACTCTTCCATTAATTATTGATTACTCATCCACTTTATTTTCAGCCACAGTTCTCTTTATTTCCGCTAATGTCCTTCACTTTGCAACCTCCTACATAAATCAAGATTTTTCCAAAACTCGGTTTACCTACTTAATTCTTCTCTTTGTTTTATCTATAAACCTCATAATTTTTATCCCTAGTCTAATTGCGCTCCTTCTTGGGTGAGATGGGTTAGGATTGATATCCTTCCTTCTTGTAATTTATTACCAAACCCCAAAAGCCCTTAGAGCAGGTATAATCACAGCTCTAATAAACCGAGTTGGTGACGTCGCTCTTCTTCTTAGTATTGCATGATTATTTTCTCAAGGCCACTGAATTCACTTATCATTCTCTGACTCCCCTCTCCAAACTACAATTATTCTTTCTATTATAATTGCAGGAATAACAAAAAGAGCCCAAATTCCATTCTCAAGATGACTACCAGCAGCCATAGCCGCTCCTACTCCTGTTTCAGCTCTAGTTCACTCTTCTACCCTAGTAACCGCAGGAGTATTTATTTTAATCCGATTTTATCCCTCCCTCAGAACCGCTCCAATTTTTAACAAAATACTCTTAATAACCGCTACTCTTACTATACTAATAGCAGGTATAACAGCAATACTCGAAATAGACTTAAAAAAAATTATTGCCTTATCCACTTTGAGCCAACTTGGAGTTATAATAATATCCTTGGCCCTAAACCTCCCTTCCATTACTATATTTCACCTTTTAACCCATGCTCTATTCAAAGCTCTTCTCTTTGTTTGTGCTGGTAGAATAATCCACCATCACCATCACAGTCAAGATCTTCGTACTATAGGCCTTACATCAATCACCCAACCTCTTTTATCCTCTTGTCTATTAACAGCAAACCTAGCCCTATGTGGAGCCCCTTTTCTGTCAGGTTTCTATTCTAAAGACATAATTCTCGAATCTATACTTTTCAACCCGTCCAACACCCTAATTATTCTCCTTGCTCTACTTGCTACTAGATTAACAGCAGCCTACTCCACCCGTATAATATTAAATACCCTTTGATCCCCCGCAACCGCCAACTCCCTAACCTTTGTCTCAGATCAAGACAAAAATCTTTCTACCCCTGCTATTTTTCTTACTGCAGGAGCAATCACGAGAGGTGCTATTGTTAACTGAACTCTTCTTCCTCTTAACACCCCCTCATTTCTATCCCCTTCAATAAAATCCCTTCCCCTTCTAGTCTCCCTTCTAGGAGTTCTTATTACATGAAACATTTTCACTTCCAGCTCTCTCCAATACAAACCCCTCTCCCCTAACAAATTAGGAACTTTATCTATGTGATATTTAACCTCCCTCACCTCACAAGGCCTCCTAAAAACCCCCTTAAATCTAAGTCATAATCTCCTAAAAATCTCAGATCAAGGATGAATAGAAGCCTCTAGAAGAAAAGGGATATTAAACCTCTCATCTCTCATTATTTCCAACACGCGACCTCTCCAAAAATCACTAATTACTACCCAAATTCTTCTTCCAATCATAATTATATTACCCCTAATCTTCTTCCTTTAATGCCTAAATAGTTTAATTAAAACATAGCACTGAAGCTGCTAAAATGAACTTTTTCTTTAAGCAAATAATTGTAGTGTAATTTCAACACGTTAGTTTTTCATACTAAAAATGTGCTCAGCACCTATTATACCAGGTTGTAGTTTAAATTAAAACACTGACTTTGGGAGCCAACAATCAATTAATAATTGCTACCTGATATGTCAAGAAAGCTATAAAGCACTGGTCTTGTAAACCAAAGAATAAGAATCCTAACTTCTTTCTTGACTTATGTTATCCCAAGCCCACTTCACTTTCCTTCCCATTACTATATTAGTTATCCTCTTTACTCTTACAACCCAGCGAAAACACTTTCTAATAACTCTCCTATCTCTTGAAGCCATTATTCTTCTTTTTACCTTAACTATCCCCCTTGTTCTAATAACATCCAACCTCTTTATAATTCTCATTATTCTCTGTTTAGGGGCATGCGAAGCAAGTTTAGGCTTAGCTCTTTTAGTTATTATAACCCGCTTCTATGCATCTGATCTCATTAAAACCCTTTCTATTAATAAATGTTAAAAATAATAATTCCTATTCTCAGACTGCTCCTACTACTCCCCTACTCCCACTCAAATAATAATATAAAATGGCATCTTCCATCCTTTACTCTAATTATTGTCACTCTTCTCCTCTTTCCGCTAATCTCAATCCCCTTTCCTTTCTCTCCTCTTAATCTCTTCTCCATTGATCTTTTAAACCTTCCTCTCATTATTCTTACGACATGGATTTCTAGAATAATATTTATAGTAAGATATCTTACACTCCATAATAACAACAAAATTTCACTCTTTTCTATACAAATTATTCTCCTCTCTCTCATCCTAGTTCTCTCCTTTAGAGTCAACAATTTTATTCTATTTTATGTTTTCTTTGAAGCTTCCCTCATCCCTACCCTCCTTCTAATCATTGGCTGAGGTTATCAGCCAGAGCGACTCCAAGCAGGTGTTTATCTCATAATATACACAGTCACTGCTTCCCTTCCCCTTTTAATAAGCCTTCTTGTAATTTATAAAACAAACTTCCACACTTCCTTTTCCTTAACCTTTTGATTGTGGCCCCACTCCTCTCTTTCCTGCCCCTTTTGATCCTTGATCTCAGTCAGAGCATTTATAGTAAAAATACCCCTATTCTTTGTTCATCTTTGACTCCCCAAAGCTCACGTTGAAGCCCCCGTAGCTGGCTCTATAATCCTAGCAGGAATTCTCCTAAAACTAGGATCCTATGGTTTAATCCGAATCTCTCTCTTTCTTTTTAAAATAACTAAACCAATTGCCCCTGTATTTATAAGTATCTCTCTATGAGGGGCAGTAATTTCCAGAATAATTTGTATTCGTCAACAAGATCTAAAATCTTTAATTGCCTACTCCTCCGTCGGTCATATAGGTCTTCTTACAGCAGGTTTAATATCTAATTCCAAATGAGGTTGACAAGGCTCCCTTGCTATAATAGTAGCTCACGGCCTATGCTCCTCTGCCCTTTTTGCTATTGCAAATATAACCTACGAAAAAACCAACACCCGGAGCCTTTCACTAACTAAAGGTATGATTAATATTATCCCAATAATAACCTTCTGATGGTTTATTTTAACAGCATCAAATATGGCCGCACCTCCCTCAATCAATCTTATAAGAGAAATTATTCTCCTCACTGCCTCACTCTCCAAATCCATTTACTTTTCCCTCTCAATTATCCTCATTAGTTTTCTAACTGCAACCTACTCTCTCCACATATTCACCGCCTCCCAGCACGGCCCTAATAACTCTTACTTCAACCCCGCCTCATTTATCCCTTTAGCTCACTTCACCCCCCTTCTTCTTATAACCGCCCCCCTTGTCCTACTCACTCCAAATCTGGCTGTCATCTCCTCATGAAATTAATATCCTATTGCTTTGCCACTCTATTCCTAAATTAACCCCGCTTCTTGCAGCGCCAACTGACAGTTTTTTTTTTAAATGTATATATTACATTAAACTGAGTTTTACTTTTATAATTTAGTAAATAGTCTCATTCAAGATCTAGTATTAAATACTAATTAATATATTATTTACCCTAGGTACTGCTCCTATAGGAGGGGGTAAAAAAACATAGTTTTTTACCCTGTTTCAGCCTGTTTTCCCCTAATACACCCGTTTTTCCTTGTGGAGACACACCCCCCCCCCAAAACTCCCTTTTTTTGCCCCTCAGACCCTGTTTTCCCTAAAACCAATTCCCGACAGACCCCCGATTTTTTTCCTTTTTTTCTCCTAGACCCAATTTCTCCTAGAACCACTTCAAAACCACCTTTTTGTCTTATCCCAGATACCAGCAACATTTCCAATTTACAACTCCTTAAATTAATTATCCCGAAACTTTATTAACAAAGTCATCCCTATAGAAGAAAGCCTTATAGTTGAATAAACAACGCTAAGCTGCAACCTTAGAAGTGTGCAATCACTAGGGCTTAGTAAGATAAGCTAAATAAAGCTACTGGGCTCATACCCCAGGAATGAGACTTTTCTCTCCTACTAACAGTTTGATTCTAGCTGCCCAATTAATTATCTTTAACAAAAATACATGCAAATTTTTTTCCTCCCGTGAGTAAGCCACCTCTTTCTTTATTTTAAAAATAAAATCTTCCCGCCAAGTATAAGATATAACCAAAACACTTAAGCAACCTCACGCCTGCAGTATTTAATTCTGCTTCCATTTACTAAAGTAAGAAACGGGTAAAAGAAAAGAGTTGACCAAAATCGTGCCAGCAGTCGCGGTTAAACAATAAACTCAAATTAATTTTTCCGGGTTCACTGCGGTAAGATATACCCATGATAGCAACCAAAGCCCAAATAAGTTAAATTTGATCAGCCATAACTTCCTATCACACTTCAACCCCGCGAAAGCTAAGACAAAAACAAGGATTAGATACCCTTCTATTCTTAGCTATAAATCACCTCACCAGAGGACTACAAGCTCATGCTTAAAACTCAAAGAACTTGACGGCCCTTCAACCTCCTAGGGGAACCTGTTTTTTAATCCGATACCCCCCGTTCACCTCACTTTGTCTTGCAATCTCCAGCCTGTGTATTGCCGTCGTCAGTTTACCTTGCAAAAGACCTAGTAAACCCAATGAAATAACTCATAACGTCAGGTCGAAATGCAGCCAATGATAAAGGAAAAATGGGTTACAATCTAAAACTAGAAACGAAAAGAAAGCTTAAACTCTTTCATGAAGGCGGACTTAAAAGTAATAAAAAAAAGAATTCTTTATGAATTAGGCCATCTGAAGCGTGTACACACCGCCCGTCACTCTCACTGAAAAGCGAGATAAGTCGTAACAAGGTAGGCGTAACGGAAGTTGCGCCTTCAAAGCATAGTATCAAGCGTATACCCTCCACTTACACTGGAAAAAGAGTTGTTTAATTCAACTTGCTTCGACTAACCTTTCTTCTTACTTCACCCCTTTTATTTTAAACCATTAATATATTTACCTGAGAACTATCCTTATCTTTTTCTAGTACTATATAGGAACCTCCCTCTATTTAATTAGTAGTTATTAATTAACGTACCTTTTGCATCATGGTTTAGCAAGAAAAATTTTAAACTAATAATCCCCGAAAATTAAGCGAGCTGAGCCTTTTTTGCTAAGAGCCCCCTTTCTCTTGTTACAAAAAGTTTTCCAAAAATAGGCCCAGAGGCTACATACCCTCGCGCTAATTAATAGCTGGTTGTTCAATAACTTTATATTAGTAAACCAAGCAAACTTTGCTATGTTATAAAATAAAGGATAAGCTTTATTTTTTTCGTAATATCATCCCCACTATTAATTTGTAGGCCTAAAAGTAGCCACCCTATAAAAGTGTTATAACTTTTTTCTTTAAATTTTTCATCTAAGATACGAACTCAATTGAACTTCTTCTATAAACCCACTACTATAAATTTCTGCTAATATTAATACTATAATTTCCCTTATTTTTCCCCTAAAACCCCCTCCCTAATAATTTTATATACCTCAAACTCTTTAAAGGAACTCGGCAAATAAGAACTTCGACTGTTTATCAAAAACATTGCCTCTTGTTAAAATATAAAAGGTACATCCTGCCCAGTGACTTAAAGTTCAACGGCCGCGGTACCCTGACCGTGCTAAGGTAGCATAATCATTTGCCTCTTAATTAGTGGCTAGTATGAATGGACAAACGAAAGTTCCCCTGTCTCTATTTAGCCAATGAAAATTAATCTTCAGGTGAAGAAGCCTGAATTTTCTTAAAAGACAAAAAGACCCTATTGAGCTTTATTCTAATTCTAGACATCTATAATAAAAATAAAATTTTCTCTAAAATAAGAATTTTGCTGGGGCAGCAAAGGAACACCCAAAAATTCCTTTTTCAAAAGACTTATTAGTCCACCTAAATGATCCATTTTTATGATTAACAAAACTAGCTACCATAGGGATAACAGGCTAATTTTTCTCTAGAGCTCAAATTGACAGAAAAGATTGGCACCTCGATGTTGGCTTAGGATATCCTTAGGGCGCAAAAGCTCTAAAAGGTAGGTTTGTTCAACCTTTAAAATCCTACATGAGCTGAGTTCAGACCGGCGAAAGCCAGGTCAGTTTCTATCTTTAATTTAATCCTTAACCAATAGTACGAAAGGACCTTGAGTTAAAAAACACTTTTATTTCCTGAATTCAAATAACACCTCTATAAACAATTAATTCCTTGAATCTAATAGGTTGGCAGATTAGTGCAATTGACTTAGGCTCAATATATGAAAATAAAATTCACCTATTACTTTCTCAACTTCGATATTACGCCGGATTGAACGGATAACTTTGATGAAGTTAAACATAGGATTAGTACCTCCTTAATATCTTTATAAGAAAGTGTTTTCTGCACATAGACCTTTGAACTCTAAAGCGGAAGTTAATCCTTCCTCTTATATACTAGAGAGCTTGGATAAGCATTAGGCTTTTAACCTAAAAAGAATAAACAAATTTATTTCTAGTAAATGAACTCAATCCTGCTTTCCAGTATTATTGCCATCCTAATCCCAATTCTTGTCTTTATTATTGCTTTTATTCTCTCGTCCCGATCATCCCAAGATCGAGAAAAATCTTCCGCGTTTGAATGCGGATTTGACCCCAAAAGAGGGGCACGAGTGCCCTTTTCCCTCCGATTTTTTCTTCTGGCTGTAGTATTTTTAGTCTTTGATATCGAAATTGCCCTAATTATCCAACTTCCTAAAACCTTAAATAACTCCCTCATTACTCTATCCTCGGCCCTTACCGCAATCCTATTTCTAATTATTCTTCTAATTGGCCTACTTCACGAATGACATGAAGGCTCTCTAAACTGAACCTAAGATAAGCCGAGGGCAAATTTAGACTTCTAATCTTAATTATAAAGGTTCAACTCCTTTTTTATCTTTATGATATCTTACCTCCCCCATTCCCTTCTATTTTCCTCCTCCCTTTTTATAAGTACCTTGATTGCACTCTCCAGAAATCACTGATTGATAATATGATTAAGAATAGAACTTAATCTCCTCGCCTTCCTCCCTCTAATAACACTAAGATCACAAAAACAAGAAACTGAAAGAATAATTAAATACTTTCTTGCTCAAGCCACAGGGTCTATTCTATTTCTCTTTAGGGCCCTTTTTCTACTCCCCTCCTTATTCTCAGATAATCTGAACTTCCCTATAATAACCCTAACTTTAGGTCTTCTATTTAAATTAGGTGTAGTCCCTTGTCACTTCTGATTTCCAAACGTAATAGCCTCCTCAAGATGAACCATCTGTATACTTTTAGCAACTTGACAAAAAATCATCCCTCTTTGAATTATTATATCTCACGCACTTCCTACTACCTCTTTTCTTCTACTCCTCAGGGGTACCTCTAGTGCTCTCCTAGGAGGTCTTGGCGGTCTAAATCAAACCCAAATTCAACCCCTACTTGCATATTCCTCTATTAACCATACAGGTTGAATTCTTACTTCGAGCTCCCTCTCTTCCTCCTCAGCCATTTTTTACTTTTTTATTTATTCAATTATTTTAATTCCAATAATAAATTCCTTTAAAACTTTATCATTTAACTTCTATAAACTCCAAAGTTCTATACCCCTAACCTCTAAACTTCCATCTCAATCTGTTATTCTTCTTCTTTCACTTGCCGGATTGCCCCCTCTCCTGGGGTTTATTCCAAAACTAATTATTATTTTACTCATAATAAGAAAATCTCTATTTATCCCTTGTCTAGTTTTAATTTCTGGCTCCCTCATTAGGCTATTTTTTTACTTAAACCTCTTATTTAATATCCTTATTAATAACAAAAAATTTTTTATCAAAGCCTCCCCCACTCCCATCAATTTACCAATTAATCTCTCCATTATCTCCTTATCTCTTCTACTGCCCTCCCCTATAATTCTTCTCTTTTTAT